CCAGAAAATAGTTTAGTTTAGAATTCTGGCTTTGGGAGCCAGGGGTGAGAGTTAAAATCTCTCTTTTCTGGGCGCTAGGGAGGAATTTAACCTCCGATCTTCGGATTACAAGACCGATGCTTTTATGCTAAGCTACTAGGGCAAGCTCATTTCAGTGCTTTATTTTCTAATCATCCTGCTAGTGGGAAGAGAACAAGGAACAGTGCGAAATATAGGACGGATGCGATTTGTCCGATGATAATGAATGGATGTTCTACTGGTATTCCTCCAATTCATGTCAGGATAATCATGTCTGCGACTAGAGTTCAAAATAGGAATTGGGTGATTGGGCGGAACGTTAGTCCTCGTTGTTTTGAGGTATGTAATAGGGGTACCACTATTAGTACGAGGATGGAGAATAGTAGTGCAAGAACTCCTCCTAGTTTGTTGGGAATTGATCGGAGAATGGCGTAGGCAAACAGGAAATATCACTCTGGTTTAATATGAGGGGGAGTAACCAGGGGATTGGCTGGAGTGAAGTTTTCTGGGTCTCCTAAAAGGTTTGGGGAGAATAATGCCAGGAGTGTGAGGGCTAGTAGTATAATCACGAACCCAAGGAGGTCTTTGTATGAAAAGTATGGGTGGAAAGAAATTTTGTCTGCGTCTGAGTTCAGTCCGATGGGGTTATTTGATCCTGTTTCGTGGAGAAACAGTAGGTGAATGACAGTAGCGGCGGCGATAATGAATGGTAGAAGGAAGTGAAATGCAAAGAATCGTGTTAATGTTGCATTGTCTACGGAGAAGCCTCCTCAAATTCATTGAACTAATATATCTCCTATATATGGCACGGCGGATAGAAGGTTTGTGATTACTGTAGCGCCTCAAAAGGACATTTGTCCTCATGGAAGAACATAACCGACAAAGGCTGTCATTATAACTAGGAGTAGGAGAACTACTCCAATGTTTCAGGTTTCTTTGTTAAGGTATGATCCATAATATAGGCCTCGGGCAATGTGTATGTAAATACAGATGAAGAAGAATGATGCTCCATTGGCGTGAATATTACGAATTAGTCAGCCGTAGTTTACATCTCGGCAGATGTGGGTAACGGATGAGAATGCGGTTGAAATGTCTGAGGTGTAATGTATAGCTAGAAATAGGCCGGTTAGAATTTGAGTAATTAAGCATAATCCTAGTAGAGAGCCAAAGTTTCATCATGCTGAAATGTTGGATGGTGTGGGTAGGTCAACTAGTGCGTCATTAGCGATTTTAATGAGGGGGTGTGTTTTTCGTAGGCTTGCCATTAATGGTTCTTGTAGTTGAATAACAACGGTGGTTCTTCAAGTCATTGGTCTCGGTTAAAGTCTGAGCAAGAATTATGACCTATTTCATGTTTTTATTATTAATAGCTTTGGTTGTGGGGTTAGTTGCTGTTGCTTCTAATCCTACTCCTTATTTTGCTGCTCTTGGTTTAGTGGTTGCAGCTGGGGTTGGATGCGGGGTTTTGGTTGGTCATGGGGGCTCTTTTTTATCTTTAGTTCTCTTTTTAATCTATCTAGGGGGGATGCTTGTAGTTTTTGCTTATTCAGCGGCTTTGGCCGCCGAGCCTTATCCTGAAGCCTGGGGTAGTCGTTCCGTTTTAGGTTATGTGTTAGTATATCTTTTAGGGGTTGGTTTGGTGGCAGGGTTCTTTTGAGGGGGCTGATATGAAGGATCGTGGGTGGTTGTTGATGGACTGAAGGAGTTCTCCGTTTTACGTGGAGATGTTAGTGGGGTAGCTGTGATATACTCATCGGGTGGGGGAATATTGGTGATTTGTGCTTGGGTGCTGCTTTTAACCCTGCTTGTTGTGTTGGAACTCACTCGTGGTTTAAGTCGTGGGGCCCTTCGTGCAGTTTAGAGGAGAACAGGTAGGATAGCTAGAATTAGGGTTAGGAGGAAAATAGTTAGGTATGTTTTAATTATTCCTCGTGAGATGTCGTTTGTAACTTTTGCTATGGTCATTTGTGTTAGTGCTAGGCCTTTTGGTCCTATGGCTTCTAATCACGTTTTGTCTAGTTGAGTGGCGGCTGATTGACCTAAGGTAAGTTTAAGCTTTGGGAGGAGTCGGTGAATGATTGCGGGGAAAAATCCTAATATATTTGAGAAATGGTGTAATGGGATTATTGGAATAACTTTTACTTGTTTGCTCGTCATGTTGGCTAGTTCTATGGCTACTAGTAGGCCTGCAATTGTTACGAGAAGGGCTGCTATTTTCAGGGTGGCTGGTATTGTCATAATTGGTGTTTTTATTGGTAGGAAGTTTTGTGTAATAATGAGGCCTGCAATAATGCTTCCTCAAGCGAGTCGTTTAATGGAGTTAATCACTAGTGGATTATTTTCGTTAATTGGGGAGAGGGCCAGGAATCGTGGGGTTCCTATAACTACAAAATATACTAATCGGAAACTGTATACTGCGGTGAATGATGTGGCAATTAATGTCAGGGTTAGGGCTCAGGCGTTTAGGTGGGAGGTGTTTAGGGCTTCAATAATTGCGTCTTTTGAGAAGAATCCTGCCAGGAAGGGGGTTCCTGTTAGTGCTAAACTACCAATCGTAAAATAAGTTGAGGTTGCAGGTATAATATTAAATAGGCCTCCTATTTTTCGGATATCTTGTTCGTCGTTTAGGCTGTGAATAATGGACCCTGAGCATAGGAATAGTATGGCTTTAAAGAAAGCATGGGTGCAGATGTGAAGGAATGCTAGTTGTGGTTGGTTTAGTCCAATTGTAACTATTATTAGGCCTAATTGACTAGATGTTGAGAAAGCTACAATTTTCTTGATATCGTTTTGGGTTAGAGCACAGGTGGCTGTGAATAGTGAGGTTAGTGCTCCAAGGCATAGGCAGGTTGTTAGAGCTAACTGGTTATTTTCTATGAGGGGGTGAAGGCGGATAAGCAGGAAAATTCCTGCAACAACTATAGTACTTGAGTGGAGTAGGGCAGATACTGGTGTAGGGCCCTCCATGGCGGAGGGAAGTCAGGGGTGGAGGCCAAATTGGGCTGATTTTCCCGTTGCTGTTAGAGCAAGTCCTATTAAGGGAATTGTTAAATCGAAGTTTTTTGATAAGACAAAGATTTGTTGAATTTCTCAGGAGTTAAGGTTCATTGCAAATCAGGCCATAGTTATGATTAACCCGATGTCTCCTACCCGGTTGTAGATTACGGCTTGAAGAGCGGCTGTGTTGGCATCTGCCCGTCCGTGCCATCATCCGATAAGTAAGAAGGATATGATTCCTACTCCTTCTCAACCAATAAATAGTTGAAATATATTGTTAGCTGTAACTAGAATAATTATGGCTACTAAAAACGTGAGTAGATATTTAAAGAATCGGTCGATATAGGGGTCGGAGTGTATATATCACAGTGCGAACTCTAGAATTGATCAGGTTACATAGAGGGCAATTGGGACAAAAATTAGGGAGTAGTGGTCAAATTTAAAGCTGATGTTTACGTCAAATGTTTGGGTATTCATTCATTGTCAGTTTGTGATAATTCCTTCTGTTTTTAAATTCAGAAAAATTATTAATGGTAAGAGACTAATGAAGAATGCGGAACTAACGGCAATTTTGGTTATTCCTGCTATGTTTGATCCTTGTTGGTTGGGGTTTAATGTAGTAAGTAGCGGGTACACTAAAATAAAAAAGATTAGGAGAAGTGATGAGTGTATAATTAATGTCATTTTAGCTTCTACTTGGATTTGCACCAAGAGTTTTTGGTTCCTAAGACCAACGGATGAACTGTTATCCTTTAAAAGCGCAAGGAAGCCATGGATTTTAACCATGGAGGGCAAGGATTAGCAGTGCTTGCTATTTTCTGTTCTCCCTTGGTGAGTAAGGAGACTTTAACTCCTATCTTTAGAATCACAATCTAATATTTTGGCTAAACTATACTTACAGTAGCATCATCCTCATATGAGTTCTGGTTTTGTTACCAATAGGATGACGGGAACTAGGTGTAGTGTTATCAGTAGGTGTTCTCGGGTATGAAATGGTTGGAGTCCCGTAATGTGATTTGGTGTAGGGCCTCGTTGTGATATAAGGAACATATATAGGGAGTAGCCAGCTGTAATAAGTGTTCCTAGACCTGTAAGTAGAATTGTTCATGGGGATCAGTTAAATAGTGTTGTAATGATTATAAGTTCTCCTATTAGGTTTGGCAGTGGTGGGAGTGCTAGGTTAGCTAGGTTAGCAATGAATCACCATACTGCGGTTAGTGGAAAAATAATTTGTAGTCCTCGGGCAAGGATTATTGTTCGGCTGTGTGTTCGTTCATAAGCTGTGTTGGCTAAGCAAAATAGTGCTGAGGAGACTAATCCGTGGGCAATTATTAAAATAATTGCTCCTGAAAATCCTCATGGGGTTTGGATTAAAATTCCGCCTGCTACAAGGCCCATGTGACTTACGGATGAGTAGGCGATTAGTGATTTTAGGTCTGTTTGTCGGAGGCAAATTGACCCTGTTATAATAATGCCTCATAGGGCTAAAATAATAAATGGGTAGGCCAGTTCTTTTGATAGGGGGTCTAATATCACTATTATTCGTATTATTCCGTATCCACCTAGCTTTAGTAAGACTGCTGCTAGTACTATTGATCCTGCTACAGGGGCTTCTACATGTGCTTTTGGTAGTCAAAGGTGTACTCCATATAATGGTATTTTAACTAAAAATGCGATTAGGCAGCCAGCTCATCAGATTATATGGCCTCAAGAATTGAGTTGTAGAGGTTGTGAATATTGGAGAACTAATATTGATAGTGTGCCCGTAGATTGCTGGAGAAGGAGAAGGGCAACTAAGAGCGGGAGTGATCCTGCTAGGGTATAAAACAAGAAGTAGGTTCCTGCATTGAGTCGTTCGGTTTGATTTCCTCATCGGGTAATAATGATAAGGGTTGGGATAAGTGTAGCTTCAAATATAATATAAAATATAATAATTTCTGTGGCGCCGAATGCTATAATTAGAAAGGCTTGTAGTGAGGCCAGGAGCGTAATATACAATCGTTGTCGGCTAATTGGCTCTGGATTAATGTGGTTTTGGCTGGCTAAAATTATAAGGGGAAGTAGTCAGCATGTTAGTACTAAAAGGGGGGTTGATAGTGGATCTGTGGCTAAGTATGTGTTGGAGGAAGTTCATCCAGTTTCAGATGTCCATTTAAATCATATTAGGCTAATGGAGGCAATTAGGAGGCTGTGTGCGGTTGTAGCTGTCCATAGTCATTTAGGAGAAGTTAATCAAATTGTTGGGAATAATATAAATGTGGGAATAAGTACTTTTAGCATTGTAGAAGATTGAGGTTTTGTAGTCGGTCAGTGCCGTGGGTACGAGCAGTGGCAACTAGTAGGGCCAGACCAGTGCTAGCTTCGCAAGCAGAGAAGGCCAAAAGTAATATGGGGGCCGTTGAAAATCCTGTAGATTCAAATTGTAGGGCTCATAGGGCCAGTGCAATAAATAGGGATAATATTATTCCTTCTAAACATAAGAGTGCGGAGAGTAGGTGGGTCCGGTGAAATGCCAGTCCTATTAGGCCTAAGATGAATGCTGAGCTAAAGCTAAAATGTACGGGTGTCATAAGGGGGCCGTGGAATTAAACCACGATTTTCTGAGCCGAAATCAGAGGTCTTGTTTTGGACTAGCTCCCTATTCTGCTCATTCTAAGCCACCTTGAGTTCATTCATAAATTAGTCCTAGGGTTAATAAGATTAGGACTGTTGTGGCTCAGAAGAATGTTCCAGTAGGATTGTTAAGTTGATCCCCTCAGGGTAATGGGAGGAGAAGGGCAATTTCTAGGTCAAAGAGAAGAAATAAAATAGCTACTAGGAAGAAGCGTAAAGAAAATGGCAATCGGGCAGATCCCAGTGGGTCAAATCCACATTCGTATGGTGATAGCTTTTCTGCGTCTGGGTTTATTTGTGGGAGTCAGAAAGAAATGGTTGCTAAAATTAGTGAAAGGGCGGCTGTAATAGTTAAAATGGTTATAATTAGATTCATTATCTTTCCTTGGGGTTTAACCAAGACTGTGTGATTGGAAGTCACTTGTACTAACTTTAATACTAGAAAGATTATGAGCCTCATCAATAGATAGACACGTAGAGGAATAGTCATACTACGTCGACAAAGTGTCAGTATCAGGCAGCGGCTTCAAAGCCGAAATGGTGTTCGGATGTAAAGTGGTATTGGATTTGGCGTAGAAGGCATACTGCTAGGAAGGTTGATCCAATAATAACATGGAGTCCATGGAATCCTGTAGCTACAAAGAATGTTGAGCCATATACTCCGTCTGCAATTGTGAAGGGTGCTTCATAATATTCCATAGCTTGGAGAGCAGTAAAGTAGAGTCCAAGTAGAATGGTTAATGCTAGGGATTGAATAGCTTGTTTTCGTTCCCCTTCTATAATGCTGTGGTGGGCTCATGTAACTGTAACCCCGGATGCTAATAGTACAGCTGTGTTGAGAAGGGGCACTTCAAATGGGTCTAGGGGGGTGATTCCTGTGGGAGGTCAGCATCCACCTAGTTCTGGGGTAGGTGCTAAACTCGAGTGGTAGAATGCTCAGAAGAATCCTAGGAAGAAGAATACTTCGGAGGTAATAAATAAGATTATTCCGTATCGTAGTCCTTTTTGTACTGGGGGTGTGTGGTGGCCTTGGAAGGTTCCTTCTCGAATGATGTCACGTCATCATTGATACATAGTAAGAAGTAGGAGAATTAGTCCTAGAGTTATTAATGTTGTTGAGTGGAAGTGAAATCAGATTGCTAAGCCGGATGTTATTAGTAGGGCAGCGATAGCTCCGGTTAGTGGTCATGGGCTTGGATCAACTATATGATAGGCATGTGCTTGGTGGGCCATTAAACGTTTTCTTGTAGGTATAGGCTTAGAAGAAGTACAAATACATAAGCTTGAATTATTGCTACGGCTACTTCTAATAGTGTTAGTAAAAATAATACTGTGGCGGTTAGAATTGCTACTGTTGGTATCATTGGTAGGAGAACAAATACAGCTGTGGCAATGAGTTGAATTAGAAGGTGGCCTGCAGTTAAGTTGGCTGTGAGTCGGACTCCTAGGGCTAATGGTCGAATAAATAGACTAATTGTTTCGATAATAATTAGTACTGGAATCAGTGGGATGGGTGTACCTTCTGGTAACAGGTGACCTAAAGCTACTGTTGGTTGATTTCGTATTCCGATAATTACTGTAGCAAGTCATAGTGGTACAGCAAATCCTATATTGAGTGATAGTTGTGTCGTTGGTGTAAAGGTATATGGCAGGAGCCCTAACATGTTAATTGTAATTAAGAAAATTATTAGGGAGGCTAGTAGTAGGGCTCATTTATGTCCTCCTACATTTAGTGGGAGTATTAGTTGATTTGTAAATCGATTAATAAATCATCCTTGAATTGTAATAAGGCGGTTATTAATTCATCGAGATGATGAAGTTGGGTAAAGTACTCAGGGTAGTGCAATTGCGATGGCAATTAGTGGAATTCCTAGGTAGGATGGGCTTGCAAATTGGTCGAAGAAGCTTACTATCATGGTCAGTCTCAGGATTCAGTTTTGTGTTTTTCAGCACTTACTGGGGTTGGTTCATTTGGTGAGATGTGGCTTAAGATTTTAGTTGGAATAATAGTTAAGAAAACTAGTCAAGAAAATACTAAGATTGCAAATCAAGGGCCTGGGTTTAATTGTGGCATTTCACTAGAGGTGGTCGGGAATCACCAATCTTTGGCTTAAAAGGCCAACGCTTTGTCCAATATTTAGCTTCCTAGCGAGGCGTCTTCTAGTATTAGTGAGGATCAGTTTTCGAAGTGTTCTAGTGGTACTGCTTCAACTACAATTGGTATAAAGCTATGATTTGCTCCGCAGATTTCAGAGCATTGTCCGTAGAATACTCCTGGGCGTGAGGCGATGAAAGCAGTTTGATTTAGTCGGCCTGGGACTGCGTCTATTTTTACACCTAAAGATGGAACGGCTCAGGAGTGTAGTACGTCTTCAGCGGATACTAAGACACGGACTGGGGACTCTATTGGGACAACTATTCGATGGTCTGTTTCTAAGAGTCGGAATTGTCCTGGGGCAAGGTCTTGGGTAGGTACTATATAAGAGTCAAATCCTAGGTTTTCGTAATCTGTATATTCATAGCTTCAGTATCATTGGTGTCCTATTGCTTTGATTGTTAGGTGGGGATCATTAATTTCGTCCATAAGGTAAAGAATTCGTAGGGATGGTAGAGCAATTAATACTAAAATAACGGCTGGTAGAATAGTTCATACAATTTCGATTTCTTGGGAGTCTAAAATATATTTATTAGTAAGTTTGGTTGATACCATTGCAATAATAATATATAGCACTAGGGTGCTAATTAAAAACACAATTATTAATGCGTGGTCATGGAAGTGAAGAAGTTCTTCTATAACGGGTGATGCCGCGTCTTGGAATCCTAGTTGCGTTGGGTGTGCCATTAATTTTAAGTGTAAGACATGCAGGGATTTAACCTACAATTTCACCTTGACAAGGTGATGTAATCTTCATTTTACTAATGTCTTTAGAAGGAAGTGACAGAGTGGTTATGTGGCTGGCTTGAAACCAGCATATGGGGGTTCAATTCCTCCCTTTCTCGTTAATTTGATTGAATTTGAACAAATGCTGGTTCCTCGTATGTGTGGTAAGGAGGGGGGCAGCCATGGAGTCATTCCACATTTGTTATTGTTAGTTCTACAGATAACACTTCTCGTTTAGCGGCGAAGGCTTCTCATAGAATAAATAGGAACATAATTACCGCTACTAGGGAGATTAGGGATCCGATAGATGATACTGTATTTCATAGGGCATAAGCGTCTGGATAATCAGAATACCGTCGTGGTATTCCTGCTAGACCCAGGAAGTGTTGTGGGAAGAATGTGAGGTTAACTCCGATAAATATAACCCCAAAGTGGATTTTTGTTCAAGCGCTATGCAGAGTGTACCCTGTTAGTAGGGGGAATCAGTGTACAAAGGCTGCCATAATTGCGAATACGGCACCCATTGATAGTACATAGTGGAAATGTGCTACTACATAATAGGTGTCGTGGAGAACAATATCAAGTGATGAATTAGAGAGGACAATTCCTGTAAGTCCTCCCACTGTAAACAGGAAAATGAATCCTAGGGCTCATAGTATTGGTGTTTCTCATTTAATTGATCCTCCGTGAAGTGTAGCCAGTCAGCTAAATACTTTTACACCCGTTGGAATTGCGATAATTATTGTTGCGGATGTAAAATATGCACGGGTGTCTACGTCCATTCCGACAGTAAACATATGGTGGGCTCATACAATGAACCCTAGGAGGCCAATGGCCATTATGGCTCATACTATTCCTATATAACCAAATGGTTCTTTTTTACCTGAATAATAGGCTACAACGTGAGAAATAATTCCAAATCCTGGAAGGATTAAAATGTAAACTTCTGGGTGACCAAAGAATCAGAATAAGTGTTGATAGAGAATTGGGTCTCCCCCGCCTGCGGGATCAAAGAATGTGGTGTTAAGATTTCGATCTGTTAAAAGCATTGTAATACCGGCAGCTAGAACAGGTAGTGATAGGAGAAGGAGGACGGCGGTTACAAGTACGGATCAAACAAATAGGGGTGTTTGGTATTGGGAAATGGCTGGAGGTTTTATGTTAATGGTTGTAGTAATGAAGTTGATTGCCCCCAGGATTGATGAAACACCTGCTAAATGTAGTGAGAAAATTGTTAGGTCTACTGATGCTCCTGCGTGGGCCAGGTTTCCTGCAAGAGGGGGGTATACTGTCCATCCGGTGCCAGCTCCGGCTTCAACACCAGAGGAAGCTAGTAGTAACAGGAATGATGGGGGAAGAAGTCAGAAGCTTATATTGTTTATTCGTGGGAATGCCATGTCTGGGGCTCCGATTATCAGGGGTACAAGTCAGTTTCCGAATCCTCCAATGAGGATAGGCATTACTATAAAGAAAATTATTACGAAGGCGTGGGCGGTAACAATTACATTGTAAATTTGGTCATCACCTAGAAGTGATCCGGGTTGACTAAGTTCAGCTCGGATGAGGAGGCTTAAAGCGGTTCCTACTATTCCGGCTCAGGCACCAAATACTAGATAAAGGGTACCAATGTCTTTGTGGTTGGTAGAGAAGAATCAGCGCGTGATTGCCACAGGTAGGGTAGCCGAGTGTTTAGGCGGTGGGTTGTAGCCCCGAAGACAGAGGTTTAAGTCCTCTTCCTATCAGCCCCGTGGTGAAGAAAACATATTGGATTGCAAATCCGAAGACGTAGATTAATACTCTGCCGGGGCTTTTCCCGCCTTTCTGAGTTAAACGGCGGGAAAAGTAGATGGATGCTCGCTGGCTTGAGCGCTTAGCTGTTAACTAAGAGTTTGTAGGATCGAGGCCTTCCCATCTAGTAAGGCCTTAGCTTAATAAAAGTATCTGATTTGCAATCAGGAGATGCGAGTTGATCTCTCGTAGGTCTTAATCAGGGACTAGAAGATTTTCACTTCTACTTAAAGCTTTGAAGGCTTTTGGTCTAATATTATCCTAAGTCCCTAGGTGGCTAGTATTAGAATGGTTGGGGTCATTGGCAGTAGTCCAAGGGTGGCTATGGTAAATAGGGCTAGAGGTATGGAGGTTTGGGTTGTTTGGGTTCGTCAGGGGGTGGTTGAGTTGGTTGTATTGGGGGAGATGGTTAATGTTATCGCGTAGCATAGTCGTAGATAGAAGTATAGGCTAATTAGGGCGGCTAGGGCTATGATTGTGGCGATAATGGGGAGATCTTGTTTTGTCAGTTCTTGTAAAATTAATCATTTTGGTATAAACCCTGTGAGCGGCGGTAGGCCGCCTAGTGATAATAATACTAGGGCAGTTGTTGCCGTTAGGATGGGGCTTTTTGATCAGGTTGTTGCTAGCGTGCTGAGTTTAGTTGTCAGTGATATTTTTAGGGTTAGGAATGCTGCGGAGGTCATGATAATGTATGTCCCTAGTGCAATTAGGGTGAGCTGGGGGGCGTATTGGATTACAATAATTATTCATCCTATGTGTGCAATTGAGGAGTAGGCTAGAATTTTTCGTAGCTGGGTTTGGTTCAGGCCTCCTCACCCGCCCACTAATGTAGATGTTACCCCTAGTAGTGTTAATAGTAGCGGGTCAATGTTTTGTGCTGTTTGAATGATAAGTGCGAAGGGGGCAAGTTTTTGTCATGTGGAGAGAATAAGTCCTGTTAATAGATCTAATCCTTGTATAACTTCGGGCATTCAGAAGTGTATTGGTGCAAGTCCAATCTTAAGTGCTAGGGCGGTTATAAATATTGTGTTAGCGAGGGGGTCTGATAGGTCGGTGATGTTCCATTCTCCTGTTATTCAGGCATTTGTTGTGCTGGCAAATAGAATTATTGCTGCTGCAGTGGCTTGGGTTAAGAAGTATTTTGTTGTTGCTTCTACTGCGCGGGGGTGGTGGTGTTGTGCTATTAGGGGGGTAATTGCTAGTGTGTTAATTTCTAGGCCTATTCAAGCTAGAAGTCAGTGAGAGCTGGCGAAGGTTAGAGTAGTTCCTAGTCCTAGGCTGGATAGTAAAATTATAAGTACGTATGGGTTCATTGGCGGAGGAGGGACTTTAACCGTCATGTTCGGGGTATGGGCCCGAAAGCTTCATTAGCTGACCCCGCCTTAGAAAGTGGTGTAAAGGAAGCACCAGGAGTTTTGATCTCCTGAGTATGGGTTCAATTCCCTTCTTTCTAGGAACTGAGGGGATTTTAACCCCTGTAATTCACTCTATCAAAGTGGTCCTTGGGTGCTCAGGCACAGTTCCTTAGTTATAGTTGTGGGGGGAGCCCCGCTAGTGCAATTGGCAGAGCGGTATGTCATAGTACAAAGGCTAGTGTGAGAGGGAGGAAATTTTTTCATACTAGGTGTATTAGTTGGTCATAACGGAATCGTGGGTACGAGGCTCGTACTCATAGGAATAGAATGGATAGAAGTGCAGCTTTAGTTATGAGGTTGATTGTTGTAAGTTCTGGTATGTTTGGGATGTGTGAGGCTCCTAAAAATAAGACAGCTGAGAGGGTGTTTATTAGAAGGATGTTGGCGTATTCGGCTAGAAAGAAAAGTGCAAATGGTCCTCCTGCATATTCTACGTTAAAGCCGGACACTAGTTCAGATTCTCCTTCTGTTAGGTCGAATGGTGCTCGGTTTGTTTCGGCTAGTGTTGAGATATACCATATTGCGGCTAAAGGCCAGGCGGGAATTAGTAATCAGATGCTTTCCTGAGTGGTATTAAATGTTTGTAGTGTATATCCCCCGGAGAAAATAATAACGGATAAAAGGATAAGTCCTAGGCTGACTTCATATGAGATCGTTTGGGCTACGGCTCGTAGTGCTCCAATTAGGGCGTATTTCGAATTTGATGCTCATCCTGATCCTAGGATTGAGTATACTGCAAGGCTTGATAGGGCCAGAATAAAGAGGATCCCTAGGTTAAGATCAGTTACTGGGTGAGGTATAGGTATTGGTGCTCATAAGGTCATGGCTAGGGTTAGTGCTAGTACTGGAGCAGCTAAAAACAGAAATGGGGAGGATGTAGATGGGCGGACGGGTTCTTTAATGAAGAGTTTTACTCCGTCAGCAATTGGTTGTAGTAATCCGTATGGGCCTACCACGTTTGGTCCCTTTCGTAGTTGCATGTATCCTAATACCTTTCGTTCAATAAGTGTTAGGAAGGCTACTGCTAGAAGTACGGGTACGATGTAGGCTAAGGGGTTAATTAGGTGGGTTATTAGGGTGTTTAGCATAAACTGGGAAGAGGATTTGAACCTCTGGTTAAAAGGGCTTAGGCCTTTCGCAATTTACCATGCTCTGCCACCCCAGTATGTCCTTATTTTGGCCAGCTGGGGTTTTGGCCCTCCCTTTATTTTATTTATTTGTTTTCATAAATTAGGGGTGGGGCGTGCCTTGAGCATTGGCCCCTCTTTTCCGATCCTTTCGTACTAGGAAAAGTAGCGTTACAGATAGAAACTGACCTGGATTGCTCCGGTCTGAACTCAGATCACGTAGGACTTTAATCGTTGAACAAACGAACCCTTAATAGCGGCTGCACCATTAGGATGTCCTGATCCAACATCGAGGTCGTAAACCCCCTCGTCGATATGGACTCTGGGAGAGGATTGCGCTGTTATCCCTAGGGTAACTTGGTTCGTTGATCGGCTTGTATTAGCCGGATCATATTTGGTCAGATGTTCTGTGGCTTAGAGATGTCTCTCTTAGTTTTAGGAAATTTTCCCGTTCCACCTGGAGGCTTTTTTTTCCTCCGTGGTCGCCCCAACCGAAGGTAAAATCTCATGTTCCACAAAGTTTTCACTTTTTATTGAGTTGCTTAACGTGGTTGAGTTTTGTACCTTAAGCTCCAAAGGGTCTTCTCGTCTTGTATTATTATACCCGCTTCTGCACGGGTAGATCAATTTCACTGACTGGAAAGGGGAGACAGTTAAGCCCTCGTTTAGCCATTCATACAGGTCTCTATTTAAAAGACAAGTGATTGCGCTACCTTTGCACGGTCAAAATACCGCGGCCGTTGAACTTGTAGTCACTGGGCAGGCTGGACCTCCTATACTTGGTTGTGTTGCAGGAGGCGATGTTTTTGGTAAACAGGCGAGGCTTGTGTTTGCCGAGTTCCTTCCTTTTCTTTTAGTCTTTCCTTTGTTGCACTCCAGTGTGGGGGTAACGATATTTAGGTTGTGGGTTTTTCTAGGTTTTTTTGTGATACCACATTGCTCTCTTTGGTTGAGTTCGTTAGTTGCCAATGGCTTGTCCGATTTGGCTTACACTTGTGCTTGGAGAAGGGCGGGCCTTCTTGTTACTCATTTTAGCATAATCTCTTCCATGTGGGCATGGGTTGGCCTAATAGTATTTAGGGGAGTAAGATATATTATCAGGATAATAAACTTCTATCTGTCTGAGCTTTAACGCTTTCTATCTAGGTGGCTGCTTTTAGGCCCACTAGAACAGTATGTTTTATGTATTATGATCTTTATCCTCCTAGAAAGGTTGTATCCTTTGTCAAAGGGGCTGTACCCCCTTTAACTAACTCTCGTATGTTTCTCTTGTTGTCTTATTAATGTTTATTTGATTTGGGGAGTACGAGGCTGAACTTCTATCCATTTCTTAGGCAACCAGCTATCACCAGGTTCGGTAGGTCTGTCACTTCTACCCGGAGCTCTTCCCACTCTTTTGCCACAGAGACGGGTTGGCCCTCAATAGGCTGTCTCGGGGTAGCTCACCTGGCTTCGGGGTTTCAAACTAAAGGTCTCTTTGCTTGGGTGTACTGGCTAAATCATGATGCAAAAGGTACAAGGTTTAATCTTTGCTTTTTATTGCTTATATGGGTTATTTCATTTCTCTTTCAGCTTTCCCTTGCGGTACTATTTCTATCGCTTTGTGGAACCTTTTCTGTCGCCCATACTCAGGTAAAAGAATGATTTAATTTTTAGTGTTAGGTCTATCTTATTTTATTTATATTGTTTAGTTATTAGGTAGTTAAGCTAGCTGTTTGGCTCAGGGCGATCCAACTTGCATGGATGTCTTCTCGGTGTAAGTGAGATGCTTGACTAACTCAGCCACACCCTGGGTTTGATCCAAGTGCACCTTCCGGTACACTTACCGTGTTACGACTTGCCTCCCCTTGTCAGTGCTATTATATTAGATATTTTTGGTGCATTTTGACAGGGGAGAGTGACGGGCGGTGTGTACGCGTCTCAGAGCCGGGTTCAAAGGGACACTCTATTTCCCTTTTACTACTAAATCCTCCTTCAAGCACTGTTTCATGGTGCATGTTCGTAATATTCTATGTTAGAAAATGTAGCCCATTTCTTCCCACTCCATGCGCTACACCTCGACCTGACGTTTTGGGTTGTACCCATTTTGCTTACTTTTATTACCTTCACAGGGTAAGCTGACGACGGCGGTATATAGGCTGGGTTGGCTAGAAGTGGTGAGGTTGAACGGGGGTTATCGGTTCTAGAACAGGCTCCTCTAGGGGGATCTGAGACACCGTCAGGTCCTTTGGGTTTTAAGCTAATGCTCGTAGTACCCTGGCGGACATCTATTGTAGTTGGATGTCTAAGTTTACGGCTGAGCATAGTGGGGTATCTAATCCCAGTTTGTTCCTCAGCTTTCGTGGGGTCAGGTGGGTTCATTAAAGTTACTTTCGTATTAGGGCTTCGGACGCCTAGAAGCGTATGACGGCCAAGGGGCCATTTGACTTTATTTTTATTTATCCTTAACCACCCTTTACGCCGTTGTAATATCAACTAGGGCCTCTCGTCTAACCGCGGTGGCTGGCACGAGTTTTACCGGCCCTCTTAACACTAACTGAGTCAAGTTTTCACTTATGGCTTAATGTTTATCACTGCTGAATTCCCTTGGGGGTGTGGCTCGGCTAGGCGTCTTGGGCTAATATTTGTGCCTGATGCCCGCTCCTCGTCCCCGGGTAGGGGGATTGAGGGCATATTCACTGGGGTGCGGAGACTTGCATGTGTAAGTTGAGTTAGAGCTGATAATAAGGTCGGGACCATGCCTTTGTGCATGCGGAGATTTTTAGGTCTCATCTTAGCATCTTCAGTGCTATGCTTTGTATTAAGCTACGCTAGCTAAATAATGTTAGAAAATTTAGTGTGGAGGTGATTTTTTGGGGTTTTTGGCAGAGATTTTTGGGTGATTACTGAATTGGGATAAAAAAACCGATGCACATATATATATATATATATAATGGGATGCCAATTCGTACCTCAACTCGTTGGCTTACACGTTCTTGGGTCCTCCTTGGTTTCGGGGTTTGACAAGGATAACAGGATTCTTTGAGCGTAGGGGGTAGGGGGGTTTGTCGCGCAAAAACCAAAGGGGGCACTATATAAGGATAAGTTGAATAAGAGATGAATATGTTATGCACTTGAGTTAGAAGTATGCAGTTCTTAAATTATGTCTTACGATAATTCATTTATATAATCACATTCAAGGAAAATGTTCAACCTTAAACCAACATTTGTGCCTGCACTCTGAGATGCAAGATGAAAGGAAACCAAAAAAAAAATACCTTATGCATATAAAAGAACGCTCGGCATGTGGGGTAATGAACCATATGTACTACACCATTAATCAGATGCCAGTATAATTATCCGAGGGTGGAGTATTACAGTTATGTACCTGAAATAGGAACCAGATGCCAGTAATAGTTCATATTGTGCGACCCCCACAATTGATGTCCCTGATTCTATCATGCATGATATTCCTTTATATAAATGGTTGGTGGTCTCTTACTACATTAATATGTTTGAATAAAACCTTAGTTGAGTCATTCAAGGAAAAATGTGGGGACAATTTCTTGGGGAATAATATATTACCCGGGTTAAAATAATTTAACTTGTGAGTCTTAAGATTATGCTTTATGCATACCTTAGTTTATATGTACTTGCTTTGGGGTTAATATAATGATATGGTGATAATACATATATGTACTAATACACTAATGTAATATTATGCATATTATGTATTAAACCATACAGGGATGGTTATCC